ATATTATATTGCCTTCATTGATAATAGTTAAAAATATCGCCCGTATGCTATTATTTCAATTTCCCGAATGGTCCGAGGATTTTAAAGATTGGAATAGAGAAATGCATGTTAAATGCACCTATAACGGCGTTCAATTATCAGAAAAAGAATTTCCAAAAAACTGGTTAACAGACGGTATTCAGATTAAGATTCTATTTCCTTTTCGTCTGAAACCTTGGCACAGATCTAACCTAGGAGCCCCTTATAACGATCCAATGAAATCCAAAAATGATTTTTGTTTTTTAACAATTTTTGGAATGGAAGCTGAATTCCCTTTTGATTCTCCCAGAAAACAACTTTCATTTTTTGAACCCATTTTTAAAGAACTCAAAAAAAAAATTATAAAATTGAAAAATAAATGTTTTCTAATTCTAAGAATTTTAAAAGAAAAAACAAAATTGTTTCTAAATGTTTCAAAAGAAACAAAAAAATGGGTCATTAAAAGCATTCAGTTTTTAAAAGAAATAAAAAAAGAACTCTCAAAAATAAACCCAATTCTCCTATTTGGATTGAGAAAAAGAAAAGTATATGAATTTGAATTGAGTAAAACTAAAAAAGATTCGATAATCAGTAATTTGATGATTCATGAATCGTCCATTCAAACTATACCTCGGGGTTGGACAAATTATTCATTGACAGAAAAAAAAATGCAGGATCTAACTGATAGAACAAACACAATCATAAATCAAATAGAAAAAATAAAAAATGAAAAAAAGGGGGGATTTCTAATTCCAGATCGAAATATTAGTTCTAACAAAATAAGTGATGATGATAAAAGGTTCGAATCACAAAAAAATATTTGGCAGATATTAAAAAGAAAAAATGTTCGATTAATCCGCAAATCATATTATTTTTTAAAAATTTTCATTGAAAGGATATACATAGATATCTTTCTGTGGATCATTAATATTCCTAGGATCAATACACAACCAGTTCTTGAATCAATAAAAAAAATTATTAATAAATACATTACCAATAATGAAACAAATCAAGAAAAAATGGATAAAACAAATCGAAGTTTAATTCACTTTATTTCGACTCTAAAAAAGGCACTTTATAATACTAATATTAGTAATAAGAATTCAAATAATTTTTGTGACTTATCCTACTTTTCACAAGCCTATGTATTTTACAAACTCTCACAAACCCAATTTATTAATTTCTATTTATATAAGTTAAAATCTGTCTTTCAATATAATGGAGCAGCCCTTTTTATTAAAAATGAAATAAAGGATTATTTTGTTGGAACACAAGAATTGTTTCATTCTCAATTAAAACATAAGAATCGTCATAAGTCTGGAATGAATCAATGGACAAATTGGTTAAGGAATCATTATCAATATGATATATCTCAGATTAGATGGTCTAGACTAGTAACACAAAAATGGCGAAATAGATTCAATCAACACTGTATGAATCAAAATAAGGATTTATTCAATTCATCTAAAAAAACGAAATTTATTCACTACGAAAAACAAAATAATTTTGAAAAGGCTTCATTACTGAATCAAAAGGAGAGTTTTAAAAAACAATATAGATATGATCGGTTAGCATATAAATCTATTAATTCTGAAGATACGAAGTACTCTTCAATTCCATTCCACGTAAAAAATAACCAAGAAGTTTTTTCGAATTCCAACACACATAAACGCAAATTATTTAATATGATGGAAGGTATTCCTATTATCCCTATCAATAATGATCTAGTACAAGATGATATTAGAGATATGGAGAAAAATATGGATAGAAAATCTTTTGATTGGAGAATTATCCATTTTTGTCTTAGAAAGAAAGTCGATATCGAAGCCTGGATCAATATTGATACTGACAGTAATAAAAAATCTACTAAGGCTAAGCTTAATAATTATCAAATAATTGATAAAATAAAAAAGAAAGATCTTTTTTACCTCACGATTCATCAAGAAATCAACCTATCCAATCAAAAAGGGTTTTTGGATTGGATGGGAATGAATGAAGAAATACTAAATCGTCCCATATCAAATCTTGAACATTGGTTCTTCCCAGAATTTTTGATACTTTATAATTTGTATAAAACTAAACCGTGGTTTATACCAATAAAATTACTTCTTTTAGATTCTAATATAAATGAAAACGCTACTGATATTGAAAACAAAAGCATCGCTGGAAATAAAAAAAGAGATCTTTTTATATCCTCCAATGAAAAAAAATCTCTTGAATTAAAAAAACAAAATAAAGGTCAAAAAGAATCCGCGGACCGAGCAAACCTTGAATCCGCTCTTTCAAACCAAGAAAAAGATGATTATATGGGCTCGGACATGAAAAAACATAAAAATAAAAAGCAATACAAGAACAATACAAAAGCGGAGTTTTATTTCTTACTAAAAAGGTATTTGCATTTTCAATTGCGATGGGATGATATTTTAAATAAAAAAATAATCAATAACATCAAAGTATATTGTCTCCTGCTTAGACTGATAAATCCAAGAGAAATAACTATATCCTCTATTCAAAGAGGAGAAATGAGTCTGGATATTCTGATGATTCAGAAAAATTTAACTCTTCCAGAATTGATCAAAAGAGGAATTTTTATTATTGAACCGATTCGTCTATCTATAAAAAATGATGGACAATTTATTATGTATCAAACCGTTGGTATTTCATTGGTTCATCAAAGTAAACACCAAATTAATCAAAAATACCGAGAAAAAAACCATGTTGATAAGAATTCTGATAATAAGAATTCTGATAAAGTCATTACCAAATATCAAAAGATGACTGGAAATAGAGATAAAAAGAATTATGATTTGTTTGTTCCTGAAAATCTTTTATCACCCAGACTTCGGAGAGAATTTAGAATTCTAATTTGTTTCAATTCTAGGAATAGAAATGATATTCATAAAAATTCAGCATTGGGGAATGGGAATAAGGTAAACAGCCGGGGTTTGGATAAAAGCAAAGGATTAAAAAAAAAACTTATTAAATTAAAGTTATTTCTTTGGCCCAATTATCGATTAGAAGATTTAGCTTGCATGAATCGGTATTGGTTTGATACCAATAATGGCAGTCGTTTCGGTATGGTAAGGATACATATGTATCCGCGATTGAAAATTTATTACTAGTCCATTTTTGCTATATTTCCCATCCCATATCACAGCAGGTCTATGACGACAAAGAGGTGCACACACCCATTGTCTTACATTCCATTCTGATACATGATACTAATTCAATGACCTATCAATTCAATCTAGAAATGAATCAATAAAACCTTCTGATTGTAGGACTAAGTTTTTATCTTTTTGGAGTACAGAAAACAACCACCCTTTTGTATACCTTTTCAAATCGAATTTTAAAATTAAAATCGGATTGATTCAATTTAATTTAATAAAATCCGAAATTTATAACGAAATTAAGATTATTGTCTATACCAAACTAAAACGAGTGACATTATTATTACTGATCAATAAAGATATCTATCAACAAAAATATCTTAAAAAAAGAGGGGTTTCATTTTATGGTAAAAAATTCATTCATCTCAGTTATTTCACAAGAAGAAAAAGAAGAAAACAGGGGATCTGTTGAATTTCAAATATTTAGTTTCACCAATAAGATACGAAGACTTACTTCACATTTACAATTACACAAAAAAGACTATTTATCTCAGAGAGGTCTCCGTAAAATTCTGGGAAAACGCCAACGACTGCTATCTTATTTGTCAAAGAAAAATAAAATGGGTTATAAAGAATTAATTAATCGGTTGGATATCCGGGAATTAAAAACTCGTTAATTTGAAGAGGCATTTTGAATTATTTGATTTATTAGATCTTGAATTTGAATGAACTTTTTTTCGTTTTCAGAAATTCATGAAAGAATGAATTAAGGAAAAACCTATGAATATACCAGCTACAAGAAAAGACCTCATGGTAGTCAATATGGGTCCCCACCATCCATCAATGCATGGTGTTCTTCGACTTATCATTACTCTAGATGGTGAAGATGTTATTGACTGTGAACCAATATTGGGTTATTTACACCGAGGGATGGAAAAAATTGCGGAAAACCGAACAATTATACAATATTTGCCTTATGTAACACGTTGGGATTATTTAGCTACTATGTTCACAGAAGCAATAACGGTAAATGGACCAGAACAGCTGGGAAATATTCAAGTACCTAAAAGAGCCAGCTATATCAGAATAATTATGTTGGAGTTGAGTCGTATAGCTTCTCATCTGTTATGGCTCGGTCCTTTTATGGCGGATATTGGTGCACAGACTCCTTTTTTCTATATTTTCAGAGAAAGAGAATTAGTATATGATCTATTCGAAGCTGCCACCGGTATGAGAATGATGCATAATTATTTTCGGATCGGGGGAGTAGCGGCTGATCTACCTCATGGCTGGATAGATAAATGTTTGGATTTCTGCAATTATTTTTTAACAAGGGTTGCTGAATATCAACAACTTATTACACGCAATCCTATTTTTTTAGAACGAGTCGAGGGGGTAGGCATTATTGGTCGAGAGGAAGTAATAAATTGGGGTTTATCGGGACCAATGCTGCGAGCGTCCGGAATACAATGGGATCTTCGTAAAGTTGATCAGTATGAGTGTTACGACGAATTTGATTGGGAAGTCCAGTGGCAAAAAGAAGGAGATTCATTGGCTCGTTATCTAGTCCGAATTGGTGAAATGATAGAATCCATAAAAATTATTCAACAGGCTCTCGAAGGAATTCCGGGGGGACCATATGAGAATTTAGAAATCCGATACTTTGATAGAGAAGGGAATCCAGAATGGAATGATTTTGAATATCGCTTTATTAGTAAAAAACCTTCTCCTACATTTGAATTGCCGAAGCAAGAACTTTATGTGAGAGTCGAAGCCCCAAAAGGAGAATTGGGGATTTTTCTGATAGGGGATCGGAGTGGGTTTCCTTGGAGATGGAAAATTCGACCGCCGGGTTTTATCAATTTGCAAATTCTTCCTCAGTTAGTTAAAAGAATGAAATTGGCTGATATTATGACAATACTAGGTAGTATAGATATCATTATGGGAGAAGTTGATCGTTGAAATGATAATTGATACACCAGAAGTACAAGATATCGATTCTTTTTCTAGATTGGAATTTTTAAAAGAGGTCTATGGAATTATATGGTTATTTATTCCTATTTTGACTCTTGTATTGGGAATAACAATAGGCGTACTGGTAATTGTATGGTTAGAAAGAGAAATATCCGCGGGAATACAACAACGTATTGGACCTGAATACGCCGGCCCTTTGGGAGTTCTTCAAGCTCTAGCAGATGGGACAAAACTTCTTTTCAAAGAAAATCTTTTTCCATCTAGAGGGGATACTCGTTTATTCAGTATCGGTCCATCCATAGCAGTTATATCCATTTTAGTAAGCTATTTAGTAGTTCCGTTTGGTTATCGCCTTGTTTTAGCGGATCTCAATATTGGTGTTTTTTTATGGATTGCCATTTCAAGTATTGCTCCCATTGGACTTCTTATGTCAGGATACGGGTCAAATAATAAATATTCTTTTTTAGGTGGTCTACGAGCTGCTGCTCAATCGATTAGTTATGAAATACCATTAACTTTATGTGTGTTATCCATATCTCTACGTGCGATTCGTTGATATATCGACATAAACTTTTCTTTATTCTTCCTTTCTAGGAAAGTGGTGGAATGAATTGAGTAGAGTAGATATCTTCATTTTTTTTTTATTAATTATTCGGATTGAAGAATTAAATCAAATAGTTATATGAGTGAAAGAAAACAGCTTATATATAATATATAAACTTATATATAATATATATATATAAGTATAAATTAAGATAATTTAGAATATATAAATTCGCAGTAAAAATATTGAGTCTCATTTTCCATGTATAAGAGTTAAAGAGTTAAGCGGAAATAAACATAAGAAACCGTTTATCCCAAGATTGGTTGATTAGTCATCCTGACTTGAAGCGGGCTCAAAAGATCCACCGTATTGAGTTTTCACTATCATTTGTATGTATTACCATACACGTATTATCATAACGGGGGGTTGAACAAAAACGAGTGGATGGTTAGAAACACCAAGATATGTAACGGATTTGTAATGAAAATGGAGATCATGTAAATTATCCAAAAGAACGTTTTGACATAATATACAAACAAAGAATACTAATTGGGGCTTAAAGTTGGTAGAAATTATTAGGCAGTACTCCCCAAGGCACGATTCCAATCCAGAGTATGCTCCTATCCACCGATTAAATACATAACTATTGGGAACGAAAAAACCCTTTACTTTATTTTGTAAGCCCTCTTTTTCTCAGAAATAGAAAGAAGAATAGGAACGAAAACAAAAAAAAATAAAAAAGAGAAAGAAACCCAATTCCAATAAAAATCCAATAAAAAAAATCTTTTTTATCCTTTTCCATATTCATATATATAGAATTTGTATCATAATTCATGAATTAATATGGAATTTTTTTTTTAAGTGAAAAAGATGGGTTATTGATATTTCTACAAGAAGTATTTTATTGAAGAATTAAGTTATTACTCAACAAAGAAGAATTCCAATTTTTAAAGAAGGGGTGAGATCAATTCAGAAGTACTTTGTCTTTTTTTTTATTTAATTCAAAAAAAAACTAATAATTATAACAGACAGAATTCAATTGGTCTAATTTTGGACCGTCCAATAAAGTTTGACCTTATTCATCCTACAAACATATCAAGATAAAATAAAACTTACCCGGTCCTTAGATTTATTTATGGCCTTCAAGGAGCCGTATGAGGTGAAAATCTCATGTACGGTTCTGGAATAGCGATGGTAACAGTGATGGTATCACCGACTATGATTATCTAACAGTTCAAGTACAATTGATATAGTTGAGGCGCAATCAAAATACGGTTTGGGGGGGTGGAATTTGTGGCGTCAGCCTATAGGGTTTATCATTTTTCTCATCTCTTCCCTAGCAGAATGTGAGAGATTACCTTTTGATTTACCAGAAGCAGAAGAAGAATTAGTAGCAGGTTATCAAACCGAATACTCGGGTATCAAATTTGGTTTATTTTATGTTGCTTCCTATCTAAACCTATTAGTTTCTTCATTATTTGTAACAGTTCTTTACTTGGGAGGTTGGAATATCTCTATTCCGGACATATATGTTTCTGAGTTTTTTGAAATAAATAAAATGGGTGAAGTCTTTGGAGCGACAATTGGTATCTTTATTACATTAGCTAAAACTTATTTGTTCTTGTTCATTCCTATCACAACAAGATGGACTTTGCCGAGGTTAAGAATGGACCAACTATTAAATCTTGGATGGAAATTTCTTTTACCTATCTCGCTCGGCAATCTATTATTAACAACTTCTTCCCAACTCTTTTCGCTATAAAGGAATATTCTATATTCACAACTTGTCTCAACCAAGAGAAATAAACAAACATAAAATTATTCATATATATTCACGATATGTTTTCTATGGTAACTGGATTCATGAATTATGGTCAACAAACAGTACGGGCTGCAAGGTACATTGGTCAAAGTTTCATGATTACTTTATCCCACGCAAATCGTTTACCCGTAACTATTCAATATCCTTATGAAAAATTAATCACCGCGGAGCGTTTCCGTGGTCGAATTCATTTTGAATTTGATAAATGTATTGCTTGTGAAGTATGTGTTCGTGTATGTCCTATAGATCTACCCGTTGTTGATTGGAAATTGGAAACCGATATTCGCAAGAAACGATTACTTAATTACAGTATTGATTTCGGAATCTGTATATTTTGTGGTAATTGTGTTGAGTATTGTCCAACAAATTGTTTATCAATGACTGAAGAATATGAACTTTCTACTTATGATCGTCACGAATTAAATTATAATCAAATTGCTTTGGGTCGTTTACCAATGTCAGTAATTGACGATTATACAATTAGAACAATTTTTAATTCGCCTCAAATAAAAAATAAGTAAATCTCTTGATTAAAGAAAAATTTCCAATTACTTTAACAATACTAAGGTTCGGTTTTGATCTAATTTAAAGAAATTAGGGGTTCTTTCGTTTTGTTTGGTCAATAACTACAAATTCCAAGTATTGATTGGTTGGTAAGAACCAAGTCTTAATTTGGATTGAAAATCTATTAATCTATTAATTAATATATCTGTATATATTTCGAAATATAAAGTTTCGGATTCGAACTACTCCTTCAGATAAAGAATAAAATTAGCCCAATAATTGTACCTACATTTAGTCACATCCCTTAGGATTTAATTAGGAATTTCTCAAAAATTAGAAAAAAAAATTTCTGGTCGGGTCTCAATAAGGTCATGAAAAACATTTCGATTTATTTATCTCTTATTTTACATATAATGGATTTGCCTGGACCAATACATGATTTTCTTTTAGTCTTTCTGGGATCGGGTCTTATACTAGGAGGTATAGGTGTGGTATTATTTACCAACCCCATTTATTCCGCCTTTTCATTGGGACTGGTTCTTGTTTGTACATCCTTATTCTATATTCTATTAAACTCCTATTTTGTAGCTGCTGCACAACTTCTTATTTACGTGGGAGCTATAAATGTTTTAATTGTATTTGCTGTGATGTTCATGAATGGTTCAGAATATTACAAAGATTTTAATCTTTGGACTGTTGGGGACGGGTTTACTTTGCCAGTTTGTACAAGTATTTTTGTTTTACTAATGGTTACTATTACAGATACGTCATGGTACGGGATTATTTGGACTACAAGATCAAACCAGATTATAGAGCAAGATTTGATAAGTAATAGTCAACAAATTGGAATTCATTTATCAACAGATTTTTTTCTTCCATTTGAATTCATTTCGATAATTCTTTTAGTCGCTTTGATAGGCGCAATTGCCGTAGCGCGCCAGTAATAAATCTCTAGAATTAGCAACAGTAATTCAAATTCAATTCTGTTCTGTGTTATTACATTTTTTTATCTTCAATTTTAAAATTGGTATTGGTTATGTCTAAAACCCAAAATAGAAATTCTTTTATTTAATCTATTACCAATACAATATATTCCTTTGTTCCGGACTTTATATTCTAGTCAATTGAATCTGTTGAATTGTTGTTCAGTTCATATTGAAATGAATCAAAATTGATAAGGAGTTAGTCAATGATGCTCGAGCATGTACTTGTTTTGAGTGCCTACTTATTTTCTATCGGTATCTATGGATTGATCACGAGCCGAAATATGGTTAGAGCCCTTATGTGTCTTGAACTTATACTGAATGCGGTTAATATAAATTTCGTAACATTTTCTGATTTTTTTGATAGTCGGCAATTAAAAGGAAATGTTTTCTCAATTTTTGTTATAGCTATTGCCGCCGCTGAAGCAGCTATTGGACCAGCTATTGTTTCGTCAATTTATCGTAACAGAAAATCAACTCGTATCAATCAATCGAATTTGTTGAATAAGTAGTATTTATTAATCATTGAAATTTTAATATTCATAAATTGGAATTAAAGGACCATACATTAAATCTAATCCATGTTTTCGAAAATGTAAGAAATCAAAGTATCTTGGCTCTATCGCATGAGTCGATCCAGAAGTAGATTGTTTCAAAATTTCTGGTAAATTATTGATTCATCTGGTGTCTAAATATATGAGTCATTTACAAGTTTACTAGATCGAAAATTTATGACGTTCAAAAATTTATAGATTCAATGTCACATTCAGTAAAGATTTATGATACGTGTATAGGGTGTACTCAATGTGTGCGAGCCTGCCCAACCGATGTATTAGAAATGATACCTTGGGACGGATGTAAAGCTAAGCAAATCGCTTCTGCTCCAAGAACAGAGGACTGTGTTGGTTGTAAGAGATGTGAATCCGCCTGCCCAACGGATTTCTTGAGTGTTCGCGTTTATTTATGGCATGAAACAACTCGAAGTATGGGTCTAGCTTATTAATACGTTCCGGAAAACCCTACTCGAATACATTTGATTTTTTTACCCTTACCGACAAAAACCCGCGCTCAAAATATATTTATTTCGAGCACGGGTTTTTCTGGTCCAAGTTTATTTTGTTTTTACCATGAATAATTTTCCTTGGTTAACGCTAATTGTAGTTTTGCCAATATCCGCGGGTTCCTTAATTTTCTTTCTTCCTCATAGAGGAAATAAGGTAATAAAGTGGTATACTATATGTATATGTATACTGGAGCTCCTTCTAACAACCTATGCATTCGGTTATCGTTTCCAACTGGATGATCCGTTAATGCAACTAACGGAGAATTATAAATGGATCAATTTTTTTTCTTTTTACTGGAGATTGGGAATAGATGGAATTTCTATAGGACCCATTTTACTGACAGGATTTATCACAACTTTAGCTACTTTAGCGGCTTGGCCCGTTACTCGAGATTCCCGACTATTTTATTTCCTAATGTTAGCAATGTATAGCGGTCAAATAGGACCATTTTCTTCTCAAGACCTTTTACTTTTTTTCATCATGTGGGAGTTAGAATTAATTCCTGTTTATCTACTTCTATCCATGTGGGGAGGAAAGAAACGTTTGTATTCAGCTACAAAATTTATTTTGTACACTGCCGGAGGTTCCGTTTTTTTATTAATGGGAGTTCTAGGTATTGGTTTATATGGTTCCAATGAACCGACATTCAATTTTGAAACATCAGCTAATCAATCGTATCCTGTAGCACTAGAAATAATATTCTATATTGGATTTCTTATTGCTTTTGCTGTCAAATCACCGATCATACCCTTACACACATGGTTACCAGACACCCATGGAGAGGCACATTATAGTACTTGTATGCTTTTAGCCGGAATCTTATTAAAAATGGGAGCGTATGGATTGGTTCGGATCAATATGGAATTATTACCCCATGCCCATTCTATATTTTCTCCCTGGTTGATAATAGTAGGCACAATTCAAATAATCTATGCAGCTTCAACATCTCCCGGTCAGCGTAATTTAAAAAAAAGAATAGCCTATTCCTCTGTCTCTCATATGGGTTTCATAATTATAGGAATTGGTTCTATAAGCGATACAGGGCTCAATGGGGCTATTTTACAAATAATTTCTCACGGATTTATTGGCGCTGCGCTTTTTTTCTTGGCCGGAACGAGTTATGATAGAATACGACTTGTTTATCTCGACGAAATGGGCGGAATGGCTATCGCAATTCCAAAAATATTCACGACTTTCAGTATCTTATCAATGGCTTCGCTTGCATTACCGGGCATGAGCGGTTTTGTTGCCGAATTGATAGTTTTTTTTGGAATACTTACTAGCCAAAAATATCTTTTAATGACAAAAGTATTAATTACTTTTGTAATGGCAATTGGAATGATATTAACTCCTATTTATTCATTATCTATGTTACGCCAGATGTTCTATGGATACAAGCTTTTTAATGCCCCAAACTCTTATTTTTTTGATTCTGGACCGCGAGAGTTATTTGTTTCGATTTCTATCCTTTTACCTGTAATAGGTATTGGTATTTATCCCGATTTCGTTTTCGCATTATCAGTTGACAAGGTCGAAACTATTATATCGAATTTTTTTTATAGATAGCTTTTGTGAATAAACCAAAATATAAAATACGATGATTTTTTAACTCGTTCATTGTACAATAAAAAAAGTCTTTTTCTGCTCTTAAGTTAAATAAAAAATTGGAATTCTATTATAACCATATAACCAGATATTTTTGACATTTTCGAGAACCATTTGAATCAAGTAATGGAAATGGAATGATTCAAATGGTTCTTGATGGTTTTCATATATATACGTATGCTGTCCTATGCTTCTAGTTGTCAAGTACTTTATTCAATTCAATTAGATGGTAATGTAAATGAACCATAACTATGCAACCCTATTCCTAATAGATTAACTCCAAAATAGCATATCCAAATTATAAAAAAGCCCATTGAGGCCACAATTGCAGAATTTACACTTTCCAAATTTTTATTTGTTCGAATATGTAAATAAATCGCAAATACGGTCCAAGTAATAAATGCCCAAGTCTCTTTTGGATCCCAATTCCAATAGGATCCCCATGCTTCATTGGCCCATACTGCTCCCGAAAGAATACCAATGGTTAAAAGGATAAACCCCAAACTAATAATACGATAACCCCATCGATCCAATTGTTGAATTAATTGATACCTGTAATAATTCTGAGAAGAAATCAAAGAAGTGTTTTGTAAGACATTGTTTCTTTCATTCACGTATTGAATCTCACCAAAGGAAAATAACTCAGTTAATAAATTATTGCTTTTACTAAAAATCCTTATGAATTTTCGAAATGTAATGACTAGAAGAGCTAGTGATAATAATGATCCACACAAAAGAGCTGCATAGCCCAATACCATCATACTTACGTGCATCATTAACCAATGGGATTGGAGAGCAGGTACTAATATTGCGGATTGATGCATTTCACTTAAAAGACCCGAAGTAGCGAAACCCTGGGTAAAAATAGCACTTGGCGCGGTTATTGCGCTTAAATGGTTTTTTTGTTTTTTAAAATACGGAATCATATGAATAATGGAAAAACCCCACGAAAGAAAAATTAATGATTCATATAAATCGCTTAATGGTAAATGCCCAAAATAAATCCAACGAGTAACTAATAATCCTGTTATGCAGAAAAAAGTAGCTATCATCCCCTTTTCTGATGAATCATATAGTCCTACGATTTCATCGACTAATAAAGTTATCAAATGAATTGTAATTACAATTGAAATGATTGAAAAGGATATATGGGTTAATATACGCTCTAAAGTTGAAAATATCATAAAAATTATTAAAAACGGGGGCCTCAATTATAGGAATTGAAATTGGGAATTGAATTCATTATAGGGCTTACTCTTTTAGAAAAAGCCATGCCGCCACTCGGACTCGAACCGAGATGCTCTAGCACTGCTTCCTAAGAGCAGCGTGTCTACCGATTTCACCATAGCGGCTTATTCGAAATCATAATAACCTATTTTTATTCAATCGTCGAGATTGAGGCGGTTAATTCAATATTTTTTTAGGAAACATTCAAATTGACGACTAAAAGTTTGTTTCAAATCGTTTTGTTTATTATTTTCATTTTAGGGTATCCGTTTTTTTAACTTAACTAACAACGGAACGGGATTTTTCGTTTCGTAGTTTATTACTCTATGGTCTCCTGAAAATAAAACGGAACGTTTGTAACTAGATAATTTTGACTTCAATCCATGGATAGAACTAAAAATAAAAATTGATTATCGAGTCAGGTCGATGGGGAAGGTGAGAATCCCCATCTTGAAAATGATAAAGCATACCAAAACCAAAGGTGAAACCTTGTGCTTGCGTTTATTCTTTTTTCAAACAAAAGAATACCATTCATTTTTAAAATTCAGCAGACAACCAAATTCTTATTTCTACTAAAAAAATAAAATGAATTCAATTTAATATTGTTATTGATCAGGTTAAAACATTAGAGAAGGGAAATAGTTTTTTTTTATTAAATGAAAATAAAATAGTAATTTATATTATTTTACTATTATTTATATTATTTTACTATTATTATATTAATATTATTTATATATTAATATTATTTTGATAACTTCTAAATTTTAGAAAAAAACTTATAAATAAATAAAATTATAACAAAAATTAGACTATTTTTCGAATTAGACCGATCCAGATTATTTAGTCTATTGGTTTATTATTTATTTGTCAAACAAAAAAAACTTTTTGAGCTACCGGTAGAAAGAGATTTCGCTAACGAAAAAGCTTTCAATGCTGCCCAATACCCCTTCCTTTTCCAACTATTTTTACGAATACGTTTTTTTGAACTAGAGGTGCGCTTTTTTGGAACTGCCATTAAAAAATGATAATAGGTTCGTCGGTTGGATGTGAAAGACATCTAATCTATTGTTCAAAATCAATTGTTCTTTACTATATCTCTATCTAGTTATTCTCTAAATTACACTCCCAAGGTCTATGGAAAAATCGTCTAAAATATTACTAAGAACAATAAGACCTACTATGCCAAATAGAATAGATTGAAGTTGATAAAATCAAAAAAAATACAAACAAAGGGGTTGCCTGTTTACTTTCTTTTTTTGCCATGTTACATTCTTACATGTAATAAAATACATCGAAAGGTTTAAAAACCCAATACCTCTCCTAAAAAAACTTTAATAATTTTTCTTTTTCTATTATATTAATTAAATTGGTCAAGTTCGAAGAAAAAGTACACTTAATTTTCAAACTCGAATGAGCCTAGTAGTTAATCGATTAAAATATGCAAAATACTTTCTAAAAGCCGTTTTATTGGCCCCTCCGTTTTTATTTTACATAAAAAAAGTGTGGGATAGCATTTCCTACAAATAGCTTTTATTGTAATTGTAATGGAAGACAATCAATTAGTTCTAAAATGAATTCGTTAATGATTGGGAATAAAATAACCGAACTAAACTGCAATAAATAGGTTTTGTTTTATGGAAAATAGGTTTTATGGGAAATAGGTTTTATGGGAAATAGGTTTTATGGATCAAGTTATGGTCCCTATGATTCGTGTAAAATACTGTTTGTCATTATTTATCCTTGCTCTATAGATATAAAAAAATTATTTTAATACGTAATAATTAGACCGAAAATGCAACTTTTCGTTTTTATCTTCATAAAAATTTACTTAAAAATTTAAATTTCATATTAACAATTCAATATTAATAATAAACTTAATAATATTAATAATAAACTTAATAATAAACAAAGTACGTATTTATTTTTCACTCGTAACTTGTTCATATCATTTGACTAACCCTAACTCTTCATCTTCATTTGAAATAGTTGAAGTAGTTTGGAAAGATTCCGAATAATTAAGGCTGGAAAATTCTATATTAAGTTTTATTTTATATATCTTAATTTTTTTTATTAATCGATCGCTTTCAAAAGAAAAGAAATAAGAACCGGTGAATCAGAAACAATTAATTAAGATAATTTTTTTTATTTATTTTTTTATGGAATACACATATAAATATTCATGGATCATACCGTTCATTCCACTTCCAGTTCCTATGTTAATAGGAGCAGGACTTCTACTTTTTCCAACGGCAACCAAAAATCTTCGCCGTATGTGGGCTTTTCCGAGTGTTTTATTATTAAGTATAGTTATGCTTTTTTCAGCCTATTTCTTTATTCAGCAACTAAATAACAATTCTTCCTATCAATCTGTATGGTCTTGGACCATCAATAATGGTTTTTCTTTAGAGTTTGGCTACTTGGTTGATCCACTTACTTCTATTATGTCAATATTAATCACAAGTGTTGGCATTATGGTTCTTATTTATAGTGACAATTATATGTCTCATGATCGGGGATATGTGAGATTTTTTGCTTATATGAGTTTTTCCAATACTTCAATGTTAGGATTAGTTACTAGTTCTAATTTAATACAAATTTATATTTTTTGGGAATTAGTTGGAGTGTGTTCTTATCTATTAATAGGTTTTTGGTTCACCCGACCCAGTGCGGCGAATGCTTGTCAAAAAGCGTTTGTAACTAATCGTGTCGGGGATTTTGGGTTATTATTAGGAATTTTAGGTTTTTATTGGATAACAGGTAGTTTTGAATTTCGGGATTTGTTTGAAATATTCAAAAACTTGGTTTATAATAATGAAGTTAATCCTTTATTTGTTACTTTATGTGCCTTCCTATTATTTTCCGGCGCAGTTGCTAAATCTGCCCAATTTCCCCTTCATGTCTGGTTACCCGATGCCATGGAAGGGCCTACCCCTATTTCGGCTCTTATCCATGCTGCTACCATGGTAGCAGCAGGGATTTTTCTTGTAGCTCGGCTTCTTCCTCTTTTCATAGTTATACCTTACATACTAAATTTAATATCTTTGATAGGTATAATAACATTATTTTTAGGAGCTACTTTAGCTCTTGCTCAAAAAGATATTAAGAGAGGCTTAGCTTATTCTACAATGTCTCAATTGGGTTATATGATGTTAGCTTTAGGTATGGGTTCTTATCGAGCTGCTTTATTTCATTTGATTACTCATGCTTATTCGAAAGCATTGTTGTTTTTAGGATCTGGATCTATTATTCATTCGATGGAAGCCATTGTTGGATATTCTCCAGATAAAAGTCAGAATATGGTTCTTATGGGCGGTTTAAGAAAACATGTACCAATTACAAAAACTTATTTTTTATTAGGTACACTTTCTCTTTGTGGTATTCCACCTCTTGCTTGTTTTTGGTCCAAAGATGAAATTCTTAATGATAGTTGGTTGTATTCACCTATTTTTGCAATAATAGCTTATTCTACGGCAGGATTAACCGCCTTTTATATGTTTCGGATCTATTTACTTACTTTTGAAGGACATTTAAACGTTTATTTTCAAAATTACAGTGGCAAAAAAAACAGATCATTCTATTCAATGTCTCTATGGGGTAAAGAAGGACCTAAAATTATGAAAACAAACTTTCGTTTATTCGATTTATTAATGATGAAAAACAACGAAAGGACTGCTTTTTTAAACACATATCGAATTGATAGTAATGAAAATGTAAGAAGCATGGTGCATCCTTTTATTAGTATTACTCATTTTGGCACTAAAAAAACTTTCTCATATCCCCATGAGTCGGACAATACTATGCTATTTCCCATGCTTGTATTGGTTTTATTTACGTTATTCGTTGGGACCGTAGGAATTCCTTTCTTCAATCAGGAAGGAATGGATTTAGATATATTATCCAAATTGTTAACCCCGTCTATAAACCTTTTACATCAAAATCGAACCCACTCTGTCGATTGGTATGAATTTATCACAAATGCAGTTTTTTCAGTCAGTATAGCTTATTGTGGAATACTTATAGCGTCCTTTTTATATAAGCCCGTTTATTCATCTTTACAAAATTTGAATTTATTTAATTCATTTGTTAAAAGGGCTCCTAATAAAATGCAAGTTTTTGCGGGTAACATAATAAATGTGATATATGATTGGTCATATAATCGCGGTTACATAGATGTTTTTTATATAATATCCTTAACTAAGAGTATAAGAAGATTAGCTGAACTAACTCATTTTTTTGATAGACGAGTAATCGATGGAATTACGAATGGAGTAGGTATTGCGAGTTTTTTCGTAGGAGAAGGTATCAAATATGCAGGGGGCGGTCGAATTTCTTCTTATCTTTTAGTGTATGTATCTTATGTTTTCATTTTTTTAGTGATTTTTTATTATTTTTTTAATTAATTAAATTATTAAACTAAAAAAAACTAAAAAAAACCGGAAGAGATCTTTTTTTTCTTTAAATATTTCTAACTTCGAATTTTCTTGTTCTTGATTCCCATCCAGATAATAAGTTTCATAAACGGGTCTATTTTTAGAGCGTGTCTCTTTAAAGTAGAATTCATCCTTTGTTTTTTCCTTTCCATTCACTCGGATCTCTTCCGTTTCATCGATTTTGTCCGGATCCTCCTTTTCTTCCGAAAAAAGGGAAGG